TTCCCAAATTGGGTAGAAGTGCATACCAATAGCGTTAGAACTAGGAATAACTGAACCAGTAATAATGTTGTTACCGTATAATAAAGAACCTGCTACTGGTTCACGGATACCATCAATATCAACTGGAGGAGCTGCGATGAACGCAATGATGTAACAAGAAGTAGCTGTTAATAATGTAGGGAACATTAAACAACCAAACCAACCGATGTATAAACGGTTTTCTGTACTAGTAATCCAAGCAGAGAAACGTTCCCATACTGAAACGCTTTCACGTCTTTCTAAAGTTGCTGTCATAAAAAAATTTTATTATTATAATTCTTCCCAAGTAGTTAACTTGTTATATAACAATTATAAAACAACAAAGGAATTTTCAGCACTTTATTTAAGAATTTTTTTTGATAAAGTTTAAAAATTCAAGTTCGAATTCAAAAATAGCTCGATTAGTGTTTCCTCCAATAAAGAGTTGTTGATTTTTTTGAATAATCCAAATTTGTGAATATGTCACATAACTAATTAACGTGCTGATCATTAAAAAGAAAAATCCTAAATAAATTAATGGAATACCTGGATCGGTTTTAATTTGTAAACCAGTTGAACTTATAATCTCTGATAATGTAATGGGTTGATTAAAATTTAACGTTTCATTGATTTCAAAATTTCCTAAGAATTGACCAATATTATTATAAATTGAACAATAGCCTTCAAGGTTATCGATTAATACAATAATTCCGTTTTGTAACAATTGATTATTTGAAATCCAAGTTAACCAAACTTTTTCTTGGTTTGGAAAAACATTAATTAAGGGATATTCAATGGTTTTATTTTGACTATCTTTAAATCGTAAACCTAATAAACTCCAATCAGTTTGATAATAGTAAATTCCGTTTGTAATAAATGGATCATTAACTGAAATTGTTTTTCGCTTTATTTCATTTCCTTTTTTATTTAAAATTGAAATATCTGAATAAAATTGGGAAACAGTTTTGGTTTTAGTATAAGTAATCCAAAAATCATTGATTCTTGCAGATTCTTTTGGAATAATATTTAAAGTTCCTGTAGACAAAATATTTTGAATATGAAAATTTTCTGTTTTTGGAATACTTTCTTGGGCTTTAAAACCAAATAATGATCCAATAATTGTACCTAATAATATTAAAATCATACTAAAATGTACAATAATTGGTGCAATTCTTCCAATTAAACCTTTATAACCATAAACCATATTCTTTTGTTGAAATATTGAATATTGTTTACTTTGAATCGTGGTCAAAATTTTTGAAAATGAAAAATTCGTTAAAATTGTAAAATTATCTAATTTAGAAAAACTATTAGTTGTTCTAAAAAATTGACATCGACGTGCAATTTTTAAAGAAGGTAATTGTTGTAAAAAACTGCATAATATAAGGCTACAACCAAATAAAAATATTAAAAACAAGAACCACCAAGTTTTATAAACATGATCAAAACCTAAATATAGTATTCTATCCCAAGATAAAATTCCAAACAATGGGTTCGTTAATGGATAATTTAATTTATAAACTTCGATCGATTGTTCTTGTTCAATGACAGTTCCAATAATGCTACAAGCACTTATTACTAAAAGAATGAAAATTGAAAATTTTAAATTGGCAAAGAATCGAAAAATTTTTTGTTTCATTAGGAATAAAAATTTTAACTTAAATATAAATAGGTTTTGAAGAAGCTAAACGAATTTGACCGGATGATGCCCAATTTTGTAATTTTACCATTTGATTAGTTTCTAAGCTAGCCAATGGTACAAATTCTTTTAAAGCAAAACAAATATCTTCTGTTGTAACTTCACGTTTTTCATAAAACGCTTGATACATACCTTCAATAATACTTTGTCGAATTTCTGCTCCTGAGAATGATTCTGATAATTGTGCTAATTTTGTATAATCAAATGATTTCCATGTATCTGGTCGAAATTCTTGAAGATGAATTTTAAAAATTTCTTCACGTTCGTCTAACTTAGGTAAATCTAAAAAAAAAATTTCATCAAATCTTCCTTTCCTAATAATTTCCAATGGTAATAAATCGATATTATTCGCTGTTGATATCACAAACACGGGTTTGGTTTTTTCCGATAACCAACTAATAAAAGTTGCTAATACTCGATTACTAGTTCCACTATCTCCTTTACTATCTGTATTAGTGAAAGCTTTATCAATTTCATCAATCCATAAAATACACGGTGAAATAGTTTCGGCTAACTGAATCATCTGTCGCAATCTTGATTCAGACTCACCTACAATGCCTCCAAAAAGTTTACCAACATCTAATTTTAAAAGTGGTAATTGCCAATCATTGGCAATTGCTTTTGCAGTTAATGATTTTCCAGTTCCTTGAATACCAATTAATAATAAACCACGTGGAGTGGGTAATCCATAATTTGATGCTTGGATACTAAATGCTGTTTTTCGTTTATTTAACCAATCTTTTAAATTATTTAATCCACCAAGATTTGCAATTTTTTCATTGACAGAACAATATTCCAAAATTTCTGTTTGACTGATAATTTGTTTTTTTTCACTTAATAAAACTGCAATGCTATTTTTATCAATTGTTTTATAAGTCGCAATAATTTTTGATAAAACTCGTCGAATTCGTTCTAATGATAATCCTTGACAAGCCCGTGTTAAATTTTCAAATAGTTCTGAATCAACTTGAATATTTAATGAAGAAATTAATCGGTTTAATTCTTGACTAATTTCTTCTTCTAATGGTAGTTGAAATTCTAAAACCGTAATTAATTCTTGTAATTCTTTGGGAATTGTTAAATCTGACCCAATAATGATTATTGTTTTAGGTTGTAACTTTAAAATTCGACTTATATTTCGTAATTTTCGTGAAATAGACAGATCAGTTAAAAACCGGTTAAAATCTTTTAACAAAAATAAGGCTGGTGTTTCAGAATTTAATCGTTCAACAAGCTCTAATGCTTGTAAAGGATTTCTTTTTGCAAACCCTTCATTATTTGGATTGTTTGTATATCCATCCACAAAATCCCAGCTATATATACTGCGATTTAAATTTGTTTTTATATTTTTGCGAATAATGTATTCTACACGATCTTCTTCAATTGTATTAATATAAATAATTGGATAACGAGCTTTTAAAAAAAGAGCTAATTCACTAGTAAATTTCATAAGATAGTCATTCAAAAAATTAGTTTGCTAAACTAGTATTATAATAATTTTAAATAAAAAATTAGTTATTTTTAGAGTTAGTAAATTCACTAACTCTAAAAATTAAAGTCCTTTAATTAACGACAAATCGTTAATGTTTTACGACCTTTTTTGCGACGATTTCGAATCGTTTTACGGCCTTGAGGAGTAGCCATTCTTGCTCGAAAACCAGATACTTTTAAAATAGAATAACGACTTTTATTAGAAAGTGTACGTTTTGTCATAGAGTAATTAGAATTAAATTAAATATTTTTATAAAACCTCAGATCTTAATAGTTCATAAATAACTAAATGGCGTAAATCTTTTGCTAGATCATAGAACATTTTAAATGCTTCTTTTTTATATTCGTATAATGGATTTTGTTGTCCATAACTTCGCCAACCAACTGCTTCTCGAATTAGTGTCATTTGTTGTAAGTGTTCACGCCAAAGGCGATCAATATTTATCAAAATAATTGTTTGTCCTAATTTTTCACCTGTGGTATCACCATGAATGGCTAATTCTAGCTTTTTGGCTTCGTAAAATCGCCAAAATTCAAGAAATAAATAACGTTTTAACTTATTTAAATCATTTGAATTAAATATTAAATTTTTACCAAATAAGTTCTCAAAAACAGCTATAATCTGTTTATTAGAAAAATTATTTCTTTTTAGTTCTAACAAACTATCAGTTATAATTTGTTCGCCATACCCTAAAATACTTCGTTCAATTTCCATTGGTGGAGTAACAAGAATTGATTGTCGAGCATTATAGATAGTTTGTCTTTGTTGATTTAGAATATCATCATAATCAAATAAATCTTTTCGTTGTTGATATGCGCGTTCTTCAACTTTTTGCTGAGCTGAATTTAAACTCTTAGTAAGCAGTTTAGATTCTAAAGGTGAATCATCTGTCATTTGTGACTGGAGTAAATTCTGAATTTTTGGTCCTCCAAAAAGTCGTAAAAGATTATCATCCAGACTTAAAAAAAATTGTGAAGTTCCGGGATCACCTTGACGTCCACACCGGCCACGTAGTTGATTATCCACACGTCTAGAATCATTTCGTTCAGTACCAATAATATATAACCCACCTAAATTTTTGACAACTTGATTCTCTTGTTGTTGATGTTTTTTATAATAAATTGTCAATTCATTTATTAAAAATTTAATTGAACAATTAATGGAATTGTTTACACTTAACATCTTATCAGTTTCACGTAATAATCGTAAAACTTCTACATCCGATAACTGTAAAAATGTATTTTCCTGTAACAATGAAAAAAGAACACTTAAAAACTTTTGTGAATAAATATTTAATTGCGTTTTTAATGTTGATTCAAAAATATTCTTTTTTTTTAAAAGTATATAATTACGTGAAAAGGTTAGAATCTCATATAATTTTTTTTCAACAGCAAACACAATATTACCACCAAGTATAATATCAGTCCCCCGACCAGCCATATTGGTGGCAATAGTAATGGCGCTTTTTTTTCCAGCTTGTGCCACAATTTCAGATTCTCGTCGAACGTTCTCAGGTTTAGCATTTAAAAGTTGATAGGATAAATTATATTCTTTTAATAATTCTGCCAACATTTCTGATTTTTCGACAGTTGTTGTACCAATTAGAATAGGCTGACCTGTTGATGAAATTTGATTACAAGTTTTCGCAATTGCATTCCATTTTGAAAACTGATCTTTAAAAATTAAATCTGGTAAATCTTTTCGTAAATTTGGCCGAGCAGTTGGAATTTCATCGACTGATAATTTATAAATTTTTTCAAATTCAATTTCGGCAGTTTTACCTGTTCCGGTCATACCCGATAATTTCGGATATAACAAGAAAAAATTTTGATACGTAATTGCTGCACTCGTTTCTGATTTTTGCCGAATTGGTAATTGTTCTTTTGCTTCAATCGCTTGGTGAAGTCCATCACTCCATCTTCGATCTGGCATAATCCGACCTGTAAATTCGTCTACAATAACAATTCGATTATTTTGAATAATATAATGAACATTGTTAGAAAATAGTGTTTTAGCTTTAATTGCATTAATAATATACGGAATCCAAGGTTCACGTGGATCATATAAATCTTGAACTTGTAAAATGTTTTCTACTTGTTTACTACCTTCGTCTGTTAAAATAATATTCTTGTTTTTCTCATCAACGATAAAATGAATTGTTGACTTTAGAAAATTTGTAAGCTCAGCTGCAGCAATATATTTGTCAACTGGTGTTTCAATATTATCTGCAAGAATCAATGGAGTTTGAGCTTCATCTATTAATACAGAATCTACTTCATCAATAATACAATAATTAAATGGTGGTAAAACTACATCTTTTAAATTTAATGCAGTATTATCATATAAGAAATCAAATGCAACCTGATAATTTGTAACATATGTAATATCCGAACTATAATTTTTTTTTCGGTCGATTTTCGACATAGTACTTTGAATTAAACCTGTGCTTAACCCTAGAAACTTATAAATTTGTCCCATAGCAGCTTGATCTCGACTGGCCAGGTAATCATTAACAGTTACAATATGAACACCTTTTTCGCTTAATGCATTTAATGAAGCAGGTAAAGTAGCGACTAATGTTTTCCCTTCTCCTGTTTTCATTTCAGCAATTTTTTGATCATTTAAAACAAGTCCCCCGATTAATTGAACATCAAAATGTCTTAACCCAAGTGTTCGTAAGCTAGCTTCTCTTGTTATGGCAAATGATTCGGCAATTACTGAATTTAAATCTTTTGATTCTTGATATCGTTTTTTTAATTTAAAATTATGCGCTCGTAATTCATTATTGCTAAAAGTTTGAAAAATTTCTTCAAAATTATTGATTTCATTAACTAAGTTTTGATATTTTTTAGAAATCGAACTTTTTTTTAATTGATTTTTTTTCATTCAAAATTCATTAACTAAGTTTAAATTACAATATTTATACGCTGGTTTTTACCTTCTTGATAATCAAATTTTATTATTCCATCTTTTAATGCAAATAATGTAAAATCTTTGCCACATCCAACATTCGTACCAGGTTTAAATTTCATCCCGCGTTGACGAACTAGAATACTTCCTGCTTGAACTTTTTCACCTCCAAACCTTTTTACGCCTAATCGTTTTGCATTTGAGTCACGACCATTTTTTGTACTTCCCGCCCCTTTTTTATGTGCCATAATTTTTAGCTCCTCTACATTAATTAATAGAAATATCTTCAATAAAAACTCGTGTCAATTCTTGTCTATGACCTTGTTTCTTTCGAGTTTTCTTTTTTGGACGCATTTTATATACAATTGTTTTTTTACCTCGAAAATGTTCTAAAATTTTACCTTTAATTTTTACACTTTCTAAATAAGGTTTTCCAATAGATACATTTCCAGTATTATTCAGTAATAAAACGCGGTTCAATGTTATTTGTTTTCCTAAATCAATGGGAATTCGATTAAAATCATAATATTTTCCTGTTTCAATCCAGAATTGTCTTCCACTAATCTCGACAATTGCGTATTTCATAGTCTAAATTAATTTATTTTTATTTACCTCTAAATCATACTAAAATTTTTTTTAAACCGTCAACTTTTTTAAAGATTATAAATTATTTTTGATATTTTGTTTTTAATCTTACTAACTCGTGATAAAATAATTCAAATGCTTTAGTTTTATAACAATTAGGATTACTAATGATAGACAATTGTCTACTAATATTAAGATTTTCAATTTCTAAAATTTTAATTTGCTTTAATTGTATTTCTTTTTCAATAGACGATGATGATACAAAAGCAGCTCCAAGACCTAAACTTACGGCTGTTTTAATTCCTTCAATTGAATTTAATTGTAGAATTGTTTTTAGTTCATTTGTCTGAATTTCATTTTGAATTAATATTTTATCAATAAATTTTTTTATAGTCGAAGTTGAATGTAACGTTATAAAATCTAACCAATATAAATCCTCTTTTTTAATTACTTTTTTTTTTGAAAAAGGATGTGAGTTGGCTATAATTAAACATAATTCGTCCGAAACAAAAGGTTGAATTGTTAGTTTTTTTTTCAAATCACTTGAGATTTCGCCTCCAACAATTGCAATATCAATTTCACGTTTTATAATACTTGTCGCAATTGTTCTTGTTGCATCTACTTGAACTGTTAAATCAATTTGGGGGTAATTTTGAGCAAATAACGCTAAAATTCTTGGCATCAAATAAGTTCCAATTGTTTGACTTGCACCAACCGTCAAAATTCCTCGTTCTCCATTTTTTAAATCAATTAGGGCTCGACAACTTTCTTCACAAAGAATTAAAATTCGTTCTGAATATTCTAAAAAAATTCTCCCACTTTCTGTTAAAGAAATCTTATTTCGTTCTCGATTTATTAAAATGGTATCAAGATTTTCTTCTAAAATCTTAAGTTGTTTACTTAAAGACGGTTGCGAAATATATAAACTTGAAGCGGCTCTAGTAAAATTTTTTTCTGTTGCAATTGCTTTTAAGATACGAAGTTGTTGTAAAGTAAACGGAAGCATATTTTTTAATTCATTAAGATTAAAATAACTAAATATAAAAAGAGTTAAAACATGATTGCAGATGGAGAGACTTGAACTCTCACAACCAAAGTTACTAGAACCTAAACCTAGCGCGTCTACCAATTCCGCCACATCTGCTAAATAATTAGATATTTCTATATGTTTCAATAATTTTTTAAAAACAAATCTTTAAATAGATTTTAAAGATTTATTCTGGTTCTTTCACACTATATACAAAACTTGTAGTTCCACGTAACATTGATTTTGCTAACGATAAAGATTTTTGAGCAGCTTTATAACCTTTTCTTTTCCAATTCGCTTTACGAGCATTCTTTTTTGCTTTTGAAGTTCTTTTCTTTGGTACAGCCATTATTTTAATTTTGTTAAGAGATTTCTAACAATAGTATATTTATATTTATTTTAAAAGTCAAGTTTAATTAATTAATATTTTATCAAAAATATGATGTTAATTATAATAAGTTTTAATTTTACTTATTAATTATTGTTTAGTTTATTAATAAAGGGAACAAATTTATTTACGATTTTAATTTCCATGATACTAATAATCTTAATGATTACATTTTGAAATTGTTCAATATCACAGACTCATATCATATCTTGAGGAACTAGTAAAAAATTTTCTGTTTCCAAGAAATGATCTAGTCTTAATTTAAAGTAATCTACTTTTATGAATTTAATCAAACTATAGAGTCAAAAAAATTTTAGAATTTTTTGTTTTATACATACTGTTTATTATTAGATATAAAAGTATTAACTAATTAGTAATTTTTTTAATTTTATATTATAATATTAAATTGTAGTAATACCATACAAAGTATTATTTAATAAATTAAAAAAATTATATATAAAGGATTCTGATTTATGGATACTCGTTTATTTGTAATTGCTCTACCATTATTAGTTGCAGCATCATGGGCATTATACAATATTGGTCGTTTAGCTATTCAGCAAGTTCAACGACTATCACGATAGATAAAAATTAGGCTAGATTGGCTAATAAATATTGTTCTTCTTTAATATTTAATTAAAGTAAAATAGTGCAAAGTTTTGTTTCCATCATTCCAGTATATTTTACTTTAACTTATGATTATAATAAATAATAAGAATACTTTAACCATTAGTCTTTTCTAGATTTTTTTGCTCAAATTTTTTTTAAATAAAGGATAATTTTTTATGTCTCATACTGTAAAAATTTATGATACCTGCATTGGTTGCACACAATGTGTACGTGCATGTCCTACTGACGTATTAGAAATGGTTCCCTGGGATGGATGTAAATCAGGTCAAATTGCTTCTTCACCACGTGTCGAAGATTGTGTTGGCTGTAAACGATGTGAAACAGCTTGTCCAACTGATTTTTTAAGTGTTCGTGTTTATTTAGGAGCAGAAACAACTCGAAGTCTTGGTTTAGCATATTAGATTTCACGATTCTTATATTATTTTATAGAGTAATATAAGAATTTCCCTATTACAAATTTTTATTTTTTATTTATAATCTACTTTTTTGCCGATTTTAATCATTCATTTTTTTAAAATAGTGACTATATTTTAACCAAATTAGGTTAAATGTGTTAAAATTTAATTTTTTCAAAATTGCATTTAATAAATTTAACGAGAAAAACCCAGTAATACTATATGCTATAATTACTATAGTATTACTGGATTTAAAGAGCGATTATAATAAAATGATTTACTTTTTGTAATTATTATTTATTTAATTTTATAATATGAAAAATCTATTTTATAGATTGTATTTGCATCGTTTAATTGAATTAATGATTATAAAATTTAACGAGTGATGAAAAACCTTACTGAATGAATGAATTTAAAATATTTGTTATTTCAAGTAAAAATGAATTTTATAATTCATTTTTACTTGAGATTTCATCCACAATAATACATTCGGTAGTTAAAATCATACTAGCAATAGAAGTTGCATTTTGTAGTCCAGAACGAGTCACTTTAGCTGGATCAACAATACCTTCTTCATACATATTTCCAAAAGTATTTTGTGCGGCATTATATCCAACTTCAAATTCTTGTTCTTGAACTTTTTCAAGAATTACTGGACCATTGACACCAGCATTTTCAGCAATTCTACGTAAAGGAGATAAAATTGCTCGCGATATAATCATTGCTCCAATTAATTCATCTTCTTTTAAATTATTTTTTGACCATGTAATAAGATTTTCAGATAAATGAGTTAATGTTGCTCCACCTCCTGGAACAATTCCTTCTTCCACAGCAGCGCGGGTTGCATTAATAGCGTCTTCTAATCGTAATTTTTTATCTTTCATTTCAGTTTCCGTTACTGCACCAACTTTAATAACGGCAATTCCACCAGATAATTTTGCAATTCGATCCTGTAATTTTTCTTTTTCATAGGATGTATCTGCAACATTTGCTTGTTTTCGTAATTGTTCACAACGAACTTTAATATCGTGTAGTGTTTGACCTGATGCAACAATTGTTGTTGTTTCTTTTGTAACAATAACTCGACGTGCTTGACCTAATAAATCCAGCTGTAAATTATCTAGACTCAACCCAGCATCTTGTGTAACAACTGTTCCACCAGTTAAAATAGCAATATCAGCTAACATTTGCTTTCTCAATTCCCCAAATCCAGGAGCTCGAATCGCGACAACATTCACAATACCACGTAACTTATTTAAGATAAGTGTTGCCAAAGCTTCTTTTTCAACATCTTCTGCAATAATAAGAAGTGGACGTTTTGTTTTTGTTATTTGTTCTAAAATTGGTAATAAATCTTGTTGAACTAATGTAATTCGTTTATCAGTAAGAAGAATATAAGGATTTTCGTATGAAACTTCCATTTTATCAGTATTTGTAATAAAATATGGCGATATAAACCCTTTCTCTAATTTCATTCCTTCAGTAATTTCAAGTTCTGTGGTAATTCCTTTTCCTTCTTCAAGCGAAATCACACCTTCTTTCCCAACTTTTGCTAACGCATCGGCAATAAGAGATCCAATTACTTCGTCATTTCCAGCGGAAATCGATGCAACATGTTGAATTGATTGAATATCTTCAACTGGTTGGGCAAACTCATTAATTTGTGTTACTAAATATTGTGCTGCTTTTTCCATACCAAGTTTAATGGAAATTGGATTAGCACCAGCCGCGACATTTTTTAAACCTTCTTTCACCATGGCATAAGCTAGCACAGTAGCGGTTGTTGTTCCATCACCTGCAACATCATTTGTTTTCGAAGCAGCTTGACGAATTAATGAAACACCAGTATTTTCAATATGATCTGGTAAATTAATTTCTTTTGCAATTGTAACACCATCATTCACAATTTGAGGAGACCCATATGCTTTTTCTAAAACAACATTCCGTCCTTTTGGACCTAATGTTACTGAAACAGCTTCAACCATTATTTCCATTCCTCGCTCTAGTGCCCGCCGAGCATTATCTTGATATAAAATTTTTTTAGCCATAATTTAATATTATTCGTATTAATATAAAATAGATAAAAATAAATTTTATCCCAACAAGGTATTTTTGTACAAGTTGAGAATTCAATTTTATTCATTTTTCTCTTTACTAATTTTATCGATTTATAGTATACTTTATATTGTAGAAGTAAATATTGGGCTTGTAGCTCAGTGGACTAGAGCACGTGGCTACGAACCACGGTGTCAGGGGTTCGAATCCCTTCTTGCCCATTTTAATCGTTTTTTCTAATGTCTATTTACTTCTTTTTTTGGGGTGTCGCCAAGTGGTAAGGCTGCGGACTTTGACTCCGCCATTCGTAGGTTCGAATCCTGCCACCCCAGTTTTCATAAACGTCAACTATCTTTAAATTAATAAAAACTTAAGAGGTGTTTAATCGAACTTGCATAATTTAGAGATCAATAATTATGATAAATTATAGATTAAGACAAAGGCTAAAAATATGGACGCTAAAATTCAGTTTATACGTGGGTTAGATGAAAAAGTATTACCTGATGTTCGCTTAACTAGATCTCGAGATGGCAGTACGGGAACAGCTACTTTTAGGTTTAAAAATCCAAATATTTTGGATAAAAGTACTATAAAAGAAGGTGAAATTACTGGAATGTATTTAATTGATCAAGAAGGTGTATTAGAAACAAGAGATGTCAATGCTCGATTTATAAATGGAAAACCAGAATCTATTGAATCAATTTATATTATGAAAAGTCCAGATGCCTGGGATAGATTTATGCGATTTATGGAAAGATATGGAGAAACAAATGGTCTAGTTTTTACAAAAGCTAATTAAACAATTTTTATAACGTTAAAAATGCAAATATCATTAAAATGGATTAACGAACTAGTAGATATAGAAACAATTAGTTTAGAGGATTTAATTGAAAAATTAACACTCGGTGGTTTTGAAGTTGAAGAAATTTTAGAAATTGAAATAAATAATGAAATAGTAACTACCTTAGAAATTTCAACAACAGCTAACCGTTCAGATAGTTTATCAATTCAAGGTATGGCTTTTGAAATTGCTGCTTTGTTAGATAAAAAGTTGAAAACAGCAGTTTATCTAACAAAAACTTTAGATTGGAACAAGGAAATTGCAAAATTACGTCAAAATAATTTAAAAACAAAAGATTGCACAGAATTTAACGCGTTAATAATTGAAAATGTAACAAATTTCACGTCACCAAAATGGTTAAAAGAAAAATTAATTTCATCAGGCATAGTTCCAGAAAATAATTTAATTGATTTTCAGAACTACATCATATTAGAACGAGGTTATCCAATTGAAATTTATGACTTCGATCGAATAGTAGCTAACGTAAAAAGTTCTAGATTTAGTTTAGCATTAAGTTCTGCAAATGTAAATGATGAATTTTTAGCTAATAATCAAATAAGTTATAAATTAGATGATTCAATTTTAATTCTTAAAGCAAATGAAATACCGATTAGTTTAGCAGGTATTATTCCTAACCAAAATTATGATTCTTTAAAAACAACAACATCATTATTTATTGAAGGTAGTCTTTTTAATGCAGCAAAAATTCGCCAACAATCTAGAACATTAGGATTAAGAACAGTTCGCTCAACTAGATATGAAAAATCATTAAATACGATAAATCTTTTAGAGACATTATCACGATTTATTTGGTTATTACGTATTTCTAATCCGAATTTAAAATGTAAACTTCACACGTCTAGTTCAATCTTTGAGGAACAAACAAAAGTTCTTGAATTATATTATAATAACATTAAAGAGATTTTGGGTCCTATTCGATCGGTACAAGTTAATAGCAATCAGTATATGTTACCTCAAACCATTACACTGGCACTAGAACGACTAAAATTTCAAGTGAATTATAATGAACAAAATATGAGTTGGTTAGTGACAATTCCGACGTTTCGTTACAATGATATTGAACGTGAAATTGATTTAATTGAAGAAATTGGCCGATTATATGGGTTTAATAATTTTCTAACACGATTACCGAGTTTTACAAAAATAGGAACTGAAGATTTTGCTTCACAAGTAAGAAAAAAATTAACGTTAAGTTTAATTAGTTCAGGGTTAAATGAATTAATTCAATATTCATTAGTTCCAGAAGTAACTTATCTTCCAAACGAAATTAATTTGGTAAATCCATTAGTCAAAGATTATGCAAATCTACGATCAAGTTTATTACCAAATTTAGTGAAAGCAGTAGAAGAGAATAATAAAAAAAGTAATATTGTTTTGGAAGGCTTTGAGTATGGTCATGTTTTTTTTAATTCTGACTTTCAAACAATTCAGGAATATGAATATGTAGCAGGTGTTTTTGGTGGATCTTTGATAAAGTCAAGTTGGTCAAATTCTTCTCACTTATTAACTTGGTTTGAAGCCAAATCTAAACTTGATGAATTATTTAAAAAATTAAATTTAATAACGTACTGGCAGTTTTATAAACCATTCAAAGAAAAAACTATACTTCATCCGTATCGTTCAGCTCAATTATTTTTATCAAATCGATCAAAACTTGGAGTTTTTGGTCAGATTCATCCTTTAATAAGTAAAAAATTAAATATTTCAACAAGTATCTATTTATTCGAATTGAATTTTGAACTTATTAAAGAACAAGTTCAGAAAAATAAATTAACAATTTACCAAGATTATTCGTCATACCCTAAAATTATAAAAGATTTATCATTTATTATTGATCAAAATGTTTCATTTAAAGAATTAGAAGAAATTTTATTTTTAAATGGAAGTAAATTCTTAACAGAAATTAATTTACTGGATGAATATAATGGTCGTTCAATTCCTTCACATCAAACGAGTTTATGTATACAATTTGTTTTTCAATCTTATACTCAAACATTAACAAATAAAAACATAGAAAAAATTTTGGATCATCTTAAAGATTTGCTAATTGCTAAGTTTGATGTTGTCATAAGAATATAATCTCGATTTTTTATATTACTGATGGATAATTTTATAGTTATTATCAAATTATCCACCACCTACAATTGTTACAATTTCAATTTTATCATGATTTTGAATGAATGTTGTTTTCCAATGTTTTCTTTCACAAATTAAATTATTATATTCTAAGACTAGTAAATGGTTATTATAATTAAAATAAGTAATTAAATCAAATAAATTAATTACTTGATTTGTTCGATAGCTTTCTCCATTGAAAAAAAAATATTTGGTTTGTGTCATAAAATGTTACGAAGTTTTTTGTTCAAGTATCTAGACTTATAATACTAAAAAATGATAAAGTAATAGTCAAGACAATATGGCGGGTGTAGCCAAGTGGTTAAGGCAGTGGGTTGTGGTTCCACCATTCGCCGGTTCAAGTCCGGTCACTCGCCCTTATTGAGTTTATAAGATTTAAGTATTTATAAAACATTATTTATAATTTATGGGAACTTATGTCAAGATATCGAGGACCAAAATTAAAGATTAGTAGACGATTAGGTCTTTTACCCGGTTTAACTAGAAAAGTTTCAAAAAAATCGAATCGTCCTGGAAAAGATGGGACAGTTGATGATAAACCAAAACCAACTGAATATGGTATCCGTTTGGAAGAAAAACAAAAATTAAAATTTAATTACGGATTAACTGAAAGTCAACTATTTCGATATGTAAAAGAAGCGCGTCGTCGAAGAGGGGTTACTGGTTTAATATTACTTCAATTATTAGAAATGCGATTAGATACTTTATGTTTTAACTTAGGATTTGCAAAAAGTATTTCGCAAGCTAGACAATTGGTTAATCATGGACATATTACTGTCAACAAAAAAGTTATTAATATTCCAAGTTTTCAATGTAGATTAAATGATATAATCAGTATTAAAGAAAAAAGTACGTCGAAAAATTTGATAATTAATAACATAAAAACTAGTCAACGAAGTGAAATTCCTGATAATCTAAAATTTGATGATACAAAATTAGAAGCAACAGTTTTAGATTATTGTGATAGAAACGATGTTCAATTACAATTAAATGAATTACTTGTAATTGAGTACTATTCACGTCGATAAAACATTAAATTATTTAATATTGGATATTATTATTATGTTAAAGTTAAGATTAAAAAAAATCGGAAGAAAAAGGGCTCCATCATATAGATTAGTTATCATGGAAAATAGCTGTCGGCGTGATGGTAGACCAATTGAAGAAGTAGGTTACTATAATCCTATTTCAAAACAATATAAATTTGATGGTCCTAAAATTAAAAAATGGTTAAACTATGGAGTTAAACCAACAAAAACAGTTTTTTATTTGTTAAAGAAAGCAGAAATAATATAATTAATAATTTACATATGTACGTAACTAAAAAAAGAAATTACTTATAATACTAATTAAATTTATTAAGTAGTTAAATTGATTATGTCTCATTTTACATATATAAAAACTCGTTTTCAAAATTTATCTTATTTAGAAAAAGCGTTAAGTAAATTAAATATTACTTATAAACAACAATCTTCAGATTATCAAGAATTGCAAAAAAATTTATTGATTACTCAGTCTAATGGATATAATATTGAGTTCTGCTGGAATGGTCACGAATACGAATTAGTTACCGATTTAAGTTTTTGGAACCAATCGTATCCAATTCAAAGTTTTATTGATAAAGTTGCTCAAAACTATGCGAATGAAACAGTTATTGGTGAAAGTCAAAAAATTGGTTTCCAAGTGACTAATTCTATCAAAAGTATTGATGGATCGCAAACTCTTGTTTTAGAACGATGGAATTCAAATCTATACTAACTACTGTATAGATTTAAATTTATTATTTTATTCGGCTGCTAAACAGATTTATATGTTAAATTATATTTACTAATTAGTACTTTAATAATGACAATATTGAAAACTAGTCGGTCAAACTATAGCAATTTCGCTATTTTCATATCCTAGTTCAAAGCTTTATCAACTAATATTAAAACTTATAAATAAAATTTGATAAGATTATTTTAAATCTCCGTAATTTTTAGAGTCAGCCAAAAAGTTATTGAGATCTTTCACCAATTTTTTTTCTTAAAATTAATAACATATATTACTATTTTTCTATTATTAATTTTAAGTATTGATGATTTTGTTTTAAATTACAGTAATTGTTGTATAATCTAAATCTAATTAATTTATTAAATAGTCGAGTTAATCTTCGTAACTATCATATTTCGTTTTTCTAAACATAGTAAAATTAAATATCAATTTAACGTTAATTATTAAATTTTCTCTGAAGAATGACGAAGACCTCGTTCATCGAACGAAATAATGTTTAATTAATAAGTTCTGTTCTACTTTTCTGCCGGACATATAGAATTTGTTATTAGCGTTGTAAACAAAAATTTTTAAAATTTAAATAAGACTTAGACACAATTAATCGGAACAGTTTGCTAAGTTTTAATTTAGAATCTTACTTAAAAGCAGAAGTCTTGTATCAGGTCTTAGAGCAAGGATGAGCTTAAACAATTATCATCAATAATATTCAAGTTTTTTCAATTAATTAAACAAGTTATTAACTTTGCTATGAAAAAATAATAAATTAGATTGTCTTAGCATAGATTCTCATTTTGCTATTATAGTTTCACATTTAAAATGACCGGTACTTAATATTGTACTGAATTTCATTTTATTTTAGATTTGTTCATTTAAAAATATTATTCTAAAACTCGGATTGTCAAACTTAGCGTCATTAATTTGATTTTATAGTAACTTATTTGACATTTAGCTTTAGAGTTTATATTGATTGTTTGTTTTTTAACAGCGAACATTTTTATTGATTAGGATTATTTTGCATACTATATTAATAATAAAGAAATTAGATCCACTTGCTGTTTAGAGATAACTAGACTTTTAAATAAAGTTACGACAACAAAAAATAGTAGTATCAAAAATACTATTGCAGTTTTAGATATTGCTTAATAATCTAAAAAGAAACCTTTTTATCTAGTGGGTTCAAGAAATTTAATTGAATTGCTAATAAAATTTTGTCAAGTTCAAAAAAATAGTAATACTTCAAAAAAATTTCTGTTTTAAACAATGAAGTAAAACAAGATCTGAAATAGTTAAAAAAAGAATTAGAGTTAATTTAGGAAAAAAGTTTACTGTATTATAAGGAAATTATCTGAAAAAAAAGACGTAATTAATCGTTATCATTACATACATTTTAACAAGATTCTATAATAAAGAAAGATTTATCAGGTATGATAAAACGTTGCGTGGAAAATCAAGACTTAAAAATGCATTTATTCCGTTAAGTAATAACCTAAATCTAATAATATATCTGTAAAACGTTATAAATATTCAGAATAAGTAAAAAAATCATAGCTAACCTTAAACGACTGTGATAAAAAATATATACAATTCATTCAGAAATGGTTGAACAGATAAATATTTACCATTCGAAAAAAAGTCCGAGGTAACATTAAATATTAAAGAGTTCAAAAGAAAAGAAAAAAATTTAAATGGGAACGGAGGGAATTGAACCCTCACGCCTATCACTAGGCAACGGATTTTAAGTCCGTCGTGTCTACCAATTTCACCACATTCCCAGTTATTATTTTTTGATTAATAATCAAGATAACAAAAAATTATTATTAAAACAAGTTTATAGTTTTATATTAGAAGGCGGCACCCAGATTCGAACTGGGGATAGAGGATTTGCAATCCACTGCCTTACCACTTGGCCATACCGCCGACTTATTCCAATATAATTCTACAATTTAGCTTACTTTTAATTTGGAAACGGATTTGCCAAATCATTAAATCAATTTTTAACAATAATATTAATTTCACGTTATTGTATAGTAATAATTTATTATTGTCAATAAAATTGTAAAATTTAGCTTTCTATTTTAATAATTCTAACACTCAATCTGTTTGAGTCTATCTTTTCAAAACAATATTAATTTTTTATTTTTCTTTTTTTCGAAAGTACTAAAATTCAATAAAGATATTCAATCTAACTTTAATACTCTAATTAATTTAGTTTCAAAAGCATTATATTAATTATTTTTATCCAAAAGAATTATGGGTTTTATAGCATTCTTCATGATCTAGATAAAGAAATTTCTGAAAGCTAAATTTATAATAGACTTCCAGAAATTTAGAATGTTAACTATTCCATATTGTCAATTTTTTATTTTTTACGAAATAATAAGAGTCTTTTATGAAAGCCAACCATAACTATGTAAGCCTTTCCCTAAAAAGTTTACTCCTAAATAACAGACCCAAATTACAAAAAAGCCTAGGCCACCAATAATGGCAGTTTTTTTACCTTCCCATCCTTTAGTAATACGTGCATGTAAATACGTAGCAAATACTAACCAAGTAATTAAAGCCCATGTTTCTTTTGGATCCCAACTCCAATATGAACCCCAAGCTTCATTAGCCCAAACTCCACCAGAAATAATACCAATTGTTAAAAAAGGAAATCCTAAACCAATAATTCTATAACTCCAATTATCAATACTTTGTAATAATTTTATTTTTCCAAAGTCAGAAGTTTCCCGAGATGAAGAAATAACATTTACTTCATAATATTCTAACATCATATTATATAAGGGCAATGAACTACTCTCGTTTGATTTTAAATCAATATCTTTCAAACCTGAAATAACTAAAAATAAAATGCATAGTAAAGAACCCATAATTAAAGTTCCATAACTTAATAACATCATACTAACATGCATCATTAACCAATTCGATTGTAATGCTGGAACTAATGGACTTGATTTTTGCATTTCAGGGGAAAGTGTCAGATTGGCAAACCCACTGATTAATAGAGTAACAGGAACAACGATAGCTCCAATTAAACGACTATTTGTTTTTGTTTCAATATATAAATAAACCGCAAGTAAAATCCAAGTTAAAAAAAGTAGGGATTCATATAAGTTACTTAATGGAAAATAGCCTGCAACAACCCATCGCGAACAAAGAATAAAAAATAGAAATATACTCGCAAGAGTTGTCATAATACGCCCTACTTTAGACAACACCGATTGATTATTAAAAAATAGTAAATTAATCCAATAAATTACCATTGCAAAAAGTAAAATACCAAAAACAATATTTGATAAAAAGTTTTGAATTTCATTCCAATCCATGAAATTTCTCCAATAAAAGTTTTCTATATAAATTATTATCTATTATAATATTGTACCAAAAATAATTCAATTATAATTATCGAAATCAAATCTTTGTTAATAGTACAAGGAGTTTCAAAAATTTTTTTGAGTCAAAAAAATTTTTTTATTGACATTCATTGTTATATCAAAGTATTATCGTATTAATCTTAATAAAATTAGTATCGTATGCCAGTACAAAGAAAATATGAAATAATGATTCTTTTAACCGAAGAATTTAATGACAGTGAATTAAAAACTTGGGTCTTTAATTATGCAAAAAATTTAAGAAAATTTAATGTTTGTGAAATTTCAGTAATTTCACGTGGTAAACATAATTTAGCATACTCGATCTTTAATAAAAATAAAGGAAATTATATCCAATTAAATTTTTCAAGTATGCCAAAGTATTTAAATAATTTCGTGAATAGTTTAAAATTAGATTCACATGTTTTGCGCTTTCTAGTTTTCAATAAAGAAAAATAATTGATAAAATTTAATTTTATCAATTATTTTTCTTTATTGAAATTAAATTGACTAACTTAAATTGTTTCATAAAAAGAGTTGAAATTAGACTTTTAAAAACTAACAAAGAAAAAACAATAAAAAAGTTTCTTTATTTAATTAATTTATGGTATAATTTAGACTATATTAGATCCTCAGTAGCTCAGTGGTAGAGCAATCGGCTGTTAACCGATTGGCCGTAGGTTCAAGTCCTACCTGGGGAGTATTTAAAAAAAATATATTATGGAAACTCACTTTGATAAATTAATAATTGGAAAAAAAACATTCACCTCTCGTCTAATGTTAGGAACTGGAAAATATAAATCTACAAAAGATGGAATTGATAGTATCAAAAGTAGTGAATGTGAAATTGTAACTGTAGCAATTAGACGTCTTCCAACAGATTTTAAATATGATACAACTAATTTTTTAAATCAACTAGACTGGAATAAATTATGGTTATTACCAAATACAGCTGGATCACAAACTGCAGAAGAAGCTATTCGAATGGCATTTTTGGGACATGAACTTGCATGTCAAGTCGGACAAGAAGATAATTTTTTTGTAAAATTAGAAGTCATTTCGGATCCAAAATATTTGTTACCTGATCCTATTGGTACATTAAAAGCTGCGGAATTCTTAATAAAAAAAGGTTTTACTGTTTTACCATATATAAATGCTGACCCTATGTTGGCATTACATTTAGAAGATTTAGGTTGTGCAACAGTAATGCCATTGGCATCACCCATTGGATCGGGACAAGGCTTAAATAATCTAGCAAATATTAAAATTATTGTTGAAAATGCACAAGTTCCTGTCATTGTTGATGCTGGCATCGGAACAGCTAGTGAAGCAACTATGGCCATGGAACTAGGAGTAGATGGGATATTATTAAATACGGCTGTAGCACAATCTAAAAACCCCGCAAAAATGGCGTCGGCAATGAATTTAGGAGTAAACGCTGGTCGATTAGCTTATCTTGCTGGGCGAATGGAAAAAAAATATTATGCGAATGCAAGTTCGCCATTAACTAATATAAGTACATTATCGTAAAACTTGACTCTTTATTCATAAATAAATTATAAATTTGTGCTAAAAAATAATCGAAAATAATGTATAATGTATTATAAGAGTGAATAGAAACTATTGGAAGCTTTTAATAATTAATTAATTATTATGTTTGAAAAATTTACTGAAGGGGCAATTAAAGTTATTATGTTGTCTCAAGAAGAAGCTCGACGTATGGGTCATAATTTTGTTGGTACTGAGCAACTTTTGTTAGGAGTTATCGGTCAAAGACATGGCATTGGGGCGAGAGCACTAAAAAAAATGAAAGTTACATTAAAAAAAGCCCGAAAAGAAATCGAATTATACATTGGACGTGGTACCGGTTTTGTGGCATCTGAAATTCCGTTTACTCCAAGAGCTAAACGTGTTTTAGAAATGGCTGTTCATGAAGGAAAAGATTTAGGTCAAAATTTTGTTGGGACTGAACATATTTTATTAGCTCTTATCGCCGAATCTGATGGCGTGGCTATGCGAACATTAGATAAACTGGGTGTTAATATACCACAATTAAGAAACTTAGTGCTAGCATATATTGAAGAAACACAAGAAGAAATTTTGCGTCCATTAACACAAGCCGAGAAGTTTTTGTTAGAACGTGAGAAAAAAGGTAGTCCAACTCCAACATTAGATGAATATGCTGAAAATATTACAAAAGAAGCAATTGATGGAAACTTAGATCCAGTTATTGGACGTGAAAAAGAAATTGATGATGTTATTGCAGTTCTTGCTCGTCGAACAAAAAATAACCCAGTGTTAATCGGTGAACCAGGGGTTGGGAAAACAGCAGTCGCTGAGGGCTTAGCTCAATTAATTTTAACTGAAAAAGTTCCTGACTTTCTAGATGGAAGTCTAATAATGGCATTAGATCTTGGTTCTATTCTAGCTGGTACAAAATATCGTGGAGAATTTGAGGAACGTCTAAAACGAATTGTTGAAGAAGCTCAAAATGATACAGCAGTAATTGTTGTTATTGATGAAATTCATACATTAGTTGGAGCTGGTGCAGCGGAGGGAGCAGTTGATGCAGCTAATATTTTGAAACCAGCTTTAGCCCGAGGAAAATTCCGTTGTATTGGTGCAACAACAAATGACGAATATCGAAAATATATTGAACGTGACCCAGCATTAGAAAGACGTTTTCAACCTGTTCATGTAGAAGAGCCAAGCGTTGGGACTACTATTGAAATTTTACGAGGTTTAAGATCGAAATTTGAACAACATCATACATTAAGTTATCATGATAAAGCTTTAGAGCAAGCGGCGATTCTTTCTGATAAGTATGTAGCTGACCGTTATCTACCCGATAAAGCAATTGATGTATTAGACGAAGCAGGAGCACGCGTTAGATTAGAAAATCGACGTTTACCATTAGGTTTACGAAGCTTAATGAAAGAATTACAAGAAACTATAAAAGATAAAGAAGAATGTATTAAAGAACATGATTTTGAAGCAGCTAAACAGTTATTAGATCATGAGATGGAAGTTCGAACGCATATTCGAATTATGAAACAATCTGCTTTAACTAATCAAAAACGTGGATTTACAAGAAATGAAGTTGATATGGTTACAGAGACAGATGTCTCTGATGTAATTTCAAATTGGACAGGAATTCCAGTTACCAAAATTACAGGTTCAGAATCTGAACGATTATTAAAAATGGAATCAACACTTCATGAGCGAATTATTGGTCAAAAACATGCAGTTGTTGCTGTATCAAAAGCCATTCGTCGTGCTCGAGTAGGATTACGTAATCCAAATAGACCGATTGCAAGTTTCATTTTTGCTGGACCAACAGGTGTTGGAAAGACAGAACTAACAAAAGCATTATCGGATTATATGTTTAGTAGTGAAGATAGTATGATTCGACTAGACATGTCAGAATATATGGAAAAACATACGGTAGCAAAATTAATTGGGTCTCCACCAGGATATGTTGGTTATAATGAAGGTGGTCAATTAACAGAAGCTGTTCGGTCAAAACCATATTCTGTTGTATTGTTCGACGAAGTTGAAAAAGCTCATCCAGATGTTTTTAATTTATTACTACAAATATTAGATGATGGTCGCTTAACAGATTCAAAAGGTCGTGTAATTGATTTTACAAACACATTAATTATCATGACAACAAATTTAGGAGCAAAAATTATTGAGAGAGAAAGCGGAATTAAATCTAAATCTGAACAGGGAGAAAGAGGCTTTAAAATTACTCCAGATTCAGTTTTAGGATGGGAACCGGTTCCAGAACCAATAAAAGATCCTGAATTATTTGAAAGAGTAACCAAACTTGTAAATGATGAACTGAAAAACTTTTTCCGTCCAGAATTTTTAAATCGTATTGATGAAATTATTGTTTTTAATCATTTAACGCGTATTGATATTTGGCAAATTTGTGGATTAATGATTAAACAAGTTCAAAGTCGATTACGAGAAAAAGGAATTAATTTAATTGTTGACGTATCTGTTCAAGCTTTTTTAACAGATGAAGGGTATGATCCTCTTTATGGTGCACGTCCATTGCGTCGAGCAATTATGAAATATTTAGAAGATACATTAGCAGAACAGTGCTTATCAAAAACTTTATATCCAAATACTAAAATTATTGTTACTCGTAAAAAAGTCGATGGAACAATAATGACGTTTACAAATGAATTAGAAGTTGAAATTGACTTTAGTGATGTGGATCCGCAATTATTAAAAGATTCTGATGAAATATCAAATCAATCAGTTCCAATATTAGTAAATTCAGCTCCAAATTCCAGTGATAAAGAAGATAGGTTAAATAATCAAGATGAATCAAAAGCGAAACCAGAAAGTCGATCATCACGTTTTTTCAATCGCTCAAAAAATGATAGTGAGTAATTTTGTCAAAAGTAGTTAATAATTTTAATTATTAACTACCTCTTTATCAGTTGTAATTGAAAATTGAGACCTTTTCAGGGAAAATTTCAATGACAATATCTTTCTAGTTAAAAGGCAGTGTGATTGCTTATATAGGATATACAATTAAAATCGAAATGACTCATAGACTGATAGAAAATTACTATAAATACTAATGGAATGATCAATCAGTATTTTAAAGTTGATAAAAATTTTTAGAATTATGATATCAACTCCAAACCCTAATATTTATTTTACTGAAATAAGAATTGTAATATTATTAAGATGTATATATTTATATATAAACGTTATCGAAAAAAACCGAAATTTCTAAATGGAGAATCTAACATAAAAAAGATCAGAACTCATTTTCAAGAAACATTATATATCATTTAAAATGGCCAAATAAAACAAAATATGTAAAGAAATAAGCAAATTTTGGATTAAGAACAATATAGTTTAATTAAAAAAAAATTAAATTCTCACTATATTTTATTTATATTTATAAGAATTAGAGTCAACTAGCATTATTGATTCAAATTCAAAACGTTTATTATCAAAATCTTAGTTCAAATATAATTAATATCATTGAGAATTGAATAATGATATTAATTGATAAACGAAATTATAAATACACTTTTTTTTAGTTCTTTTTTTTTAGTTCTTATTGATTGCTTATTTAATATACAACTTGTCTAACTTGGTTTATAAACTCTCAACCCTATCAGTTGTTTTAAGATAGATAATTTTATAAGTCGAATCATCTAATAAGTAGAGCAGGTTTTCCATTACTGCTATTCCCTCTATAATTGCAGAAATAGATCTATTATCTAAATCTAGGCTTATTATTTTTTAAAAACTCTTTTGAGATGGATAAGTCTTTTAGGTTACTTTATTTAACTTCGGTCCTACTTTTAATATTTCATTATAGATATTTTTATCACCGAATACCTCCTTCTAGTAGTATACAAATTTCAATTTGAATCTGTATACTACTAGAAGGAGGTATTCGGTGTAAACTTTCTTAATCGTTATAGAGCAACATTTTTTCTGTCCACTTGCAGTAATTCGAGACCAACGATTCAATACGTTTTTCGAGCATTGAATCACTACTTAACTCAACAAATATCGTCTTTGTTTTATTGTTGAAATTTCGGCATAATAATTTCAGAAGAATTCACATAGTAGTGTATTAGAGATGTTTAAAACGTAACTGTTGTTTCATTAGACCTGTTACACATCTTATAGTATAATTTATAGTTCTTATACGGAACTTAAAAAAACCCCAGCTCTTATTTGCTGAGGGGGCTCTTTTCGAGATACATATCCATATCTAAAAATATGTTCCTTTTTGTTTGTCTGGTTTGGATTAGAATAAATTATGCAGGTTTTGCAATTTTTTTTCTGCATAATATCTTTATAACATTGATTAGCATCAATATTTACATCTTAACTTCTGTTAGTGACAGCTAACATGTTACAACACATTGCCAAATTTGTCACTACAAATTAGTAAAAATTTTTGTTACTCAAGACTGTTAATTACCTTTTGTATTTCTTCTGGTAGTAATTCTTTAGGTAGCGGCGCATTATACTCACGATAGACTTCAATAAGTGCATTTTTTAGATCCTCGTTTGTAGTTTCTACGCCAAGAAGTGCTCTTAATCGCTCCAAGACGCTCGAAAATGCAATTATGTGACCAGGCTTAAACAATGCCCCACCACCAAAGAAGAATAATAATATTGCCAGAGCAAATAAGATAAATTTTACACGTCTAGGACCTTTTAACTCTCTTACGGCTTGTTCGACTTTTATTTTAAATAATTCTAATTTATCGGAAATCGTTAAATTTTTATCTAAAATAATTTCTCTGATATCTCTTTCATGGTGTTCAAGACCTTTTAATTTATTAACAAGCTTTCTAAATTTATTACCTGGTGCATTAAGTATAGCAGCCCCATATTTAGCTAGAGCTCCCGCTGCTTCATCCGCAGTACTACCCCAAATTGTAGCACCTATTGCACCAGCAATAGCAGTTTTTGCTGCGAAATCTGAAGCTATTATTTTATAAATCCATATTAAAATTGGAGTCATCGCCCCGCCTCGGTTACCTAAGCCATCTTTAGAACTTTCTGATACATCCACATCGGGAAATTTTTTTAATTCATTATTTAATTTATCTTTTGTTTCGATATCAATCCGATTCATAAGAAACTTCTCTATACGACGAGCCAAAAGATAAGGTATTCCAACAAAAACTAAATATCTCAATATTAGTTTACTTAAGGGTATTTCCATAAATATTTTAATTTTTTAAAAGTTTTAATCTATTAAGTTTATACGTAATTTGCGTTCTTCTTCGCTTAGTTCTTAAATATATTTTGATGTTGTATTAATTTTTAAATAAACCTATACCTATTTTTTGCCACGTTTTCAGACGATTCTAATAATTTCGGATAGAAACTTTCTTTATATTTATTTTTTAAGCCATGAAAGCTAATATTCGATACTACAACGTGTGGATTAAAATGTTTGGATAAACGATGTGCAATTAATTGCGGATTGAATTACCTTCAAGGTTTAAGGTAATTCAATCCACAATTAAAGTTTCCGAATCGAAGTTTAACATGTATTTTTATTTCAGGATTTTATGAAGTCTCTTAAAACCTAACAGAATAAAGTTTTCAATTAATATGAATCAATAAATCAACATCAATGTTTTTTATCAGGCTATCTCGATTTATTCGAATTCGTTATCGTTGTCTTTTATGAATTTAAATTCCATAAGCATTTCAAGGAATTTATCTAGAACTCTTTGATGTGTATACATGAGTACGGTCAATTTTAGCCATTTTAGTTTTCTGCTCCTACAGTTCTTGTTTCAATTATTTTTTTCATTGCTTCTTTTAAATCTTCAACTAATAAATTTAATGAATCCAATTTATCATCTTGAATATTTTGTTTAATATCTGCAATTAATTTTCGAATATTTTGTTGCTCCTCGTTTAAAGCATCTTCATTTATCATAGAAAGTTCTTTTTCCGCTTCTGAACATAATGTTTCAGCTTGATTTTTTAAATCAATATTTTCTCGTTTTGCTTTATCAGCTGCAGCATATTTTTCTGCTTCTTCTAACATAGCTTCAACATCACTTTCACTTAACGTTGATGCCCCTTGAATTGTTACTGATTGTTCAACACCTGTTTCTTTTTCTTTAGCTTTCACTGATAAAATTCCATCAACATCAATATCAAATGTAACTTCGATTTGTGGAACTCCACGGTTTGCAGCTGGAATTCCATCTAATCGGAAATTACCAAGACTTTTATTTCCAGAAACTAATTCACGTTCACCTTGTAAAATATGAATTTCAACATTTGTTTGATTGTCAACAGCCGTTGAAAACATCTCAGACTTTTTAACAGGGATTGTTGTATTTCGAGCAATGATTTTTGTCATTACACCTCCAAGAGTTTCAACTCCTAATGATAATGGTGTTACATCTAGTAATAAAATATCTTTAATCTCACCAGCTAAAATACCAGCTTGAATTGCTGCTCCAATTGCAACTACTTCATCTGGATTTACAGATTGATTTGGTTTTTTATCAGTTAACAATTCAACCAATTTTTGAATAGCAGGAATACGTGTTGAACCACCTACTAATACAACTTCGTTAATATCTGATTTATCTAGTCTAGCATCACTAATTGCTTTTTCAACTGGAATTCGACATCGATCAATTAAATTTTCACATAATTTTTCAAAAACTTCTCGCGTTAATTCTTGATCGATATGTTTTGGTCCTGTTTGATCCGCTGTAATGAATGGTAAGGAGATTTTTGTTTTATCCACTGTCGATAATTCCATTTTTGCTTTTTCAGCTGCTTCGGTTAATCGTTGTAATGCTTGAATATCAGTAGATAAATCAATATTTTCTTTTTCTTTGAAATCACTAATTAACCAATTAACTAGTACTTTGTCAAAATCATCACCACCTAAATTTGTATCACCTGCAGTTGCTAAAACTTCGAAAATTCCATCCCCAACTTCTAAAATTGAAACATCAAAAGTTCCTCCACCTAGATCAAAAACTAAAATTGTTTCATTTTGTTTTTTATCTAAACCATATGCTAATGATGCCGCTGTTGGTTCATTAAGAATCCGAAGAACTTCAATACCAGCAATTTTCCCTGCATCCATCGTTGCCTGACGTTGAGAATCATTAAAATATGCTGGTACAGTAATGACAGCTTGTTTTACATCTTGTTTTAGATATTCTGAGGCATCATTAATTAATTTTCGTAGAACTTGGGCAGAAATTTCTTCTGGGCTAAAATCTTTTCCCAAAGCTGTACATTTAATTTTAATATTATCATTTGAATCTTTTGTAATTTTATAGGGCAATTGTTTTGCATCTGCCGAAATCTCACTTTCTTTTGATCCGATAAATCTTTTCACTGAAAAAAACGTATTTTCAGGATTAATAACAGCTTGTCTCTTTGCAATTTGTCCAACTAATAACTCTTGTTTTTTTGTATATGCGACAATTGAAGGAGTTGTTCGTAAACCTTCACTATTTATAATTACACTTGGTTGCCCACCTTCAATAGCGGCAACTACTGAATTTGTTGTACCTAAATCAATACCAACTACTTTGGCCATTTTACATTCTCCTGTTTTTAGTAATTTATTTTTTGAAATTAATAAAACAGTGTAGAAATGGATAACTCAAGATAAATCTTTTTATCCATTTATATACTGTTTTATTTGAAGTTATCGACGATTCCAGAATCAGAATCATCGCCGGCTTGATCTTTTTGTTTAGATTCATGAATAAGAACTACTTCAAATTCTCATAAATTTTTCATCATTTCTACTAATTTAACATTAACTTCAGATTCTGTTTTTAATCACCTTGTGACTAACTCTTCGTCAAATGTTTCACCGTTTTGCATTCGTTGCTTTATTTCCATAAACAGATTTTCTAGTATCCTATATTTTTCTAGGAGTTCTATAAATCCACTTTCATACATCCAGTGACGTTCATTCTTAAAATAACTTTTTTTCTAGTAATTGTTTATGTCTGGATTTTCCATATTTTGATCCTCCATATTTTTTCTTAATTAACAAATATACTTTTTATAATTAATAATTATAAATAATTTAATTGAATTTAATAAGGGTAATAACCGTAGTAATTTATACAATTAAATAACTGTGTATATTCGTCTTTTATGGACAAAAAGTAATTAAAACCTTAAACTCAAATTAGAATTTACTAATTTTAATTAGTTTATTAAATTTGAATTTTCCTAATTGTAGTGTTAATTAAAATAGTGAAAAAGATTTGGAGGATCATTGTGAGTATAGGCTTATTAGGCAATAAAATTGGTATGACACAACTTTTTGATGAGTCGGGTACTATTATTCCTGTTACGATTTTAAAAGCTGGACCATGTATTGTCACACAAATTAAAACAGAAATTAAAGATGGTTATAATGCAATTCAAATTGGCTATGGAATTAGTTCCCATAAATCATTGACTCAACCAGAATTAGGGCATTTACAAAAGTCCGATATTCAACCTTTAAAATATTTAAAAGAATTTCGAACAGATGATGAGCCAGAATATAAAGTTGGTCAAGTTATTACTGTCGAGTTATTTTCAACATGTCAATTAGTAAATATAAAAGGAAAAACTATTGGGAAAGGATTTTCTGGATTGCAAAAACGTCATAATTTTACACGTGGACCAATGACACATGGTTCTAAAAATCATCGAGCTCCAGGTTCAATTGGTATGGGTACGACACCAGGACGTGTTTTACCAGGTAAAAAAATGGCAGGTCAACTAGGTAATAAACTTACAACCATAAAAAATCTTAAAGTTATTCAATTGAATGTCGAAGAAAATATTTTAGTTATTAAAGGATCTGTTCCTGGAAAACCAGGAAATTTAGTAAGTATTAATTCTTCAGAATAAAAAAATTATATTAGCAAAATTAAGTATGACTATTCAAAAATTTATAAAATATACTCCATTAAATATAAATGGAGAATCATTAAATTCAACTCAAGAATTAACTCTAAAAGTATTAGAAAAATCGGGTAATTATTTATTACATAAAGATCTTCTACGTCATTCAAATTCAAAACGACAAGGTACTGTTTCAACAAAAACAAGAAGTGAAGTTCGAGGTGGTGGGCGCAAACCTTGGAAACAAAAAGGAACAGGACGAGCAAGAGCAGGTTCAAATCGTTCTCCTTTATGGAAAGGTGGTGGTGTAATTTTTGGGCCAAAGCCAAAAAATATTGTGTTAAAATTAAATAAAAAAGAACGTCGATTAGCTTTACAAACATTATTATATAACAAGAAAAATAACATTGTAATTATTGAAAACCTTGAAGATGCAGTAACGGAGTTTAAAACAAAAAGTTTTTTAAAGATTTGTGATAATTGTAAAATTAACGTAAACCAAAAAATTCTAGTTGTTGTATCAAGAAAAACATCAACATTAAAATTAGCAACGCAAAATCTTAAAAATGTTGAGTTAATTTTAGCCTCAAACTTAAATACATTTAGTTTACTAAAAGCAAAACAAATTATATTAACCCCATCGTCAATAAATTATATAAAGGAGATTTATTGTGATTAATTCGTCAACTAATACTAACACAAACATTATTAAATATCCTCTTATCACTGATAAAACAACGCGACTTTTAGAAAAAAATCAATATACTTTTATTGTAGATCGATCTTCTACTAAAGTCACAATCAAGAATACAATTGAATATTTATTTGATGTGAAAGTTACAAAAGTTAATACTTGTCATTTACCACGGAAACAAAAACGTGTTGGAAAATATATGGGTTGGAAACCACAATATAAAAAAGCAATTGTAAGTTTAGCCGAAGGTAATGTAATAAACTTATTTACCGAAAATTAATAACTAATAACAATAAAGTTTTATGGGTATTCGTCTTTATAAATCATATACACCAGGGACACGTCATCGTGCTCTGTCAGCTTTTACAGAAGTTACAAAAGCTAAACCAGAAAAAAGTTTAATTCAAAAAAATCATCGTAGTAAAGGACGTAATAATCGAGGAGTTATTACTATTCGCCATCGTGGTGGAGGTCATAAACGACGTTATCGTGTAATTGATTTTAATCGTAATAAATACGGAATTGTTGGAAATGTTGCAGCAATTGAGTATGATCCAAATCGAAATGCACGAATTGCACTAATTTATTATCGTGATGGAGAAAAACGATATATTTTACATCCAAAAGGATTAAAAATTGGTGATACTATTCTTTCAGGTTCGGGATCTTTATTCACTATTGGTAATACATTACCATTAGAAGAAATTCCTTTAGGTACTTCAATTCATAATATCGAGCTTATTCCAAATAAAGGTGGTCAACTTGTTCGTGCCGCAGGAACATCGGCAAAAATTTTAGCAAAAGAAGGGAATTATGTTACCTTACGTTTACCATCAAAAGAAATTCGTTTAATTCGAAAAGAATGTTTTGCAACTGTTGGTGAAATCAGCAACAATGATTCTTTTTTAATTCAAAGTGGAAAAGCTGGCAGAACACGTTGGTTAGGAAAACGTCCAACAGTTCGTGGATCTGTTATGAATCCTTGTGATCATCCTCATGGAGGTGGGGAAGGAAGAGCACCAATTGGTCGTACACGTCCGTTAACACCATGGGGTAAACCAGCATTAGGTATTAAAACACGAAAAAGAAAGAAATTAAGTGATGCTTATATTCTTAGACGACGTAAATAAAAGACTTATTTAATAAACTAAATTTTAAAATGCCAAGATCATTAAAAAAAGGGCCATTTGTGGCATACCACTTATTAAAGAAAATTAATAAAATGAATGAAGCAGGTAAAAAAGATACAATTACAACTTGGTCAAGATCTTCAACAATTTTACCAAGTATGGTTGGTTTTACAATTGCGGTTTATAATGGAAAACAACATGTACCTATTTTTATTTCTGATCAATTAGTGGGACATAAATTAGGTGAATTTGTTTCTACTCGAAACTTTAAAACTCATATTAAAGCTGATAGAAAATCAAAACGTTAATGGAACATAATTAATGAAGTGGTTTTTAACCAAAATAAAAACGACTATTTATGTAAATAAAAGTATATTTGTGATGTTCATTATAAAATTGGCTTTATTAAATGGTAAAAAAACATGAAAAGAGAAATTAAAAAAATGAACACTAAATCTTTACCAAAAAGTCGAAAACTCGTTAATAAACGATATAAATTGGATTCAAATATAACGACAAAGACCAAAACTTTTTATATAAAATATGAAAAAGAATTATCGGTCGTTGAGAAAATTCTATTAAGTACTTTTCAGCAAAAATATCTTTATCATGCTATTGATGATATTTTATCCTTTTCAAAATCAAAATCAGTTAAACAAGATAACCTTTTAACTTTATTATATTCACCAGTTCTTTCATTGCAGAATAATTTTGCTATCGATTTCTTCGATATCTGGATTGATGAAATTTATATTAGTAGGGCGCCAAAACAGAATAAATTTTTAGCAAATGATAATTCAATTCTTGAGCCATTTAGCTATATAACGTTAAAACTTTTTTATACATATAAGAGTCCAAAGAAAAAACCCGAATCTTTTTGGTAATTTATTTACTATCTAGAAAAATCAATTGGGTTCAGTAATTCAAAATACATATTTAATAAATTAATTCTTTATGTCAAACTCACAGTCAGTAAAAGCAGTCGCGAAATATATTCGTATGTCACCACATAAAATTAGACGAGTAATCGATCAAATTCGTGGTCGATCTTATCAAGAAGCATTAATGGTTTTAGAATTCTTACCTTATGATGCTAGTGGACCAATTTGGCAAGTTATTCATTCAGCTGCCGCAAATGCAAAACATAATTATGGATTAGATAAGAAAAAATTAATTATTGATCAAATTTTTGCAGATGAAGGTCCTAAATTAAAAAGAATTCGTCCACGTGCACAAGGACGAGCGTATAAAATTCTTAAACCTACTTGTCATATTACTGTTATTATGAAAGAAAACAATTAAATTACAAATTTATAATTTTAAATTAAAAGGATTCGTATATGGGTCAAAAAACACATCCTTTAGGATTTCGATTAGGTATTGTTCAAGAACATAAATCAACATGGTATACTAGTTTAAATCAATACGCCAATATTTTAGAAGAAGATGACAAAATTCGAACGTATTTAGATTCAATTGCAAAAGATAATTATATTTCGAATGTTAAAATTTATAGAAATGGATTACAGGATCAAATTCAATTAAATATTGAAACTGGAAAGCCAGGAATTTTAGTTGGGAATTCTGGAAATGGAATCAAAGATTTATTAAAAAATCTTAAAGAATTAGTATCACCAAACCGTCAATTGACAATTAAAGTTATTGAAATTAAAAAAGTTGATTTAGAAGCGCAACTTTTAGCCAACTTAGTGGCAGAACAATTAGAAAAACGTATTGCATTTCGACGTGCAATTCGAACAGCATTACAAAGAGCTCAAAAAGAAAACGTAAATGGAATTAAAATTCAAGTTTCAGGTCGTTTAAACGGTGCAGAAATTGCTCGTAGCGAATGGATTCGTGAAGGTCGTGTTCCCTTACAAACTTTACGTGCTGACATTGATTATGCAACGACAGAAGCCAATACAATTTATGGTGTTCTAGGAATTAAAGTTTGGCTTTTTAAAAGCGAAATTTTAGCCAAATAAATTAAATTTATTAAACCAGTTTATATTTTTATCACATTACTTTGTTATGTTAAGTCCAAAAAGAACAAAATATAGAAAATATCATCGTGGACGTATGCGAGGAAAAGCAACACGAGGGAATGAGATTTGCTTTGGTAGCTTTGGTTTACAAGCCTTAGAACCAAATTGGATTACTTCACGTCAAATTGAAGCAGCGCGAAGAACAATTACGCGTTATACAAAACGGGGCGCAAAATTATGGATCCGAATTTTTCCAGATAAAACAGTTACAGCACGAGCAGCTGAATCTCGAATGGGATCTGGGAAAGGTGCTGTAGATTATTGGGTAGCTGTGGTAAAACCGGGAACAATTATTTTCGAAATCAGTTCTGTTCCAGAAGAAGTTGCTAAAGCAGCACTCGGTTTAGCTTCTTACAAATTACCATTAAAAACAAAATTTATTAATAAAGACAGTATTAAATAAGTATGAGTTTACCGCAATTTACTGATATTATTTCACTTTCAAATCTAGAAATCTCAGACGCGATCATTGAAACCGAAAATAAATTATTTACTTTACGGTTTAAAAAAGCAACGCGACAAAATTTAAAATCACATGAAATAAAGCATACAAAACGCCAGTTAGCTCAATTAAAAACTCTTTTAACAATAAGATTAGAAAGTTTAGAGCAAACTGAACAAATTAATAAATAATTGCGAATTAAGGAGTTTAAAATGCCAGTAAAACAACAAGTTGGTATTGTCATTAGTAATAAAATGCAAAAGACCATTGTAGTTAAAATTGAAAATCGCTATCCTCATCCAATCTATTCAAAAACATTAATTAAAACTAAAAAATATTTAGCGCATGATGAATTGGAAGAATGTAATATTGGGGATCAAGTATTAGTTCAAGAATGTAGACCATTAAGTAAACGAAAACGTTGGAAATTAGTTGAAATTCTTTCAAAATCATCGTTAATTAATTAAATATTATTTTATGATTTATCCTCAAACAATGTTAACCGTAGCTGATAATACAGGTGCGAAAAAAGTAATGTGTATTCGAATTTTAGGCGGAAATAAAAAATATGCAGAAATTGGTGATACTATTATTGCCGTTGTTAAAGAAGCAATTCCAAATATGCCTATTAAACGTTCTGACGTAGTGAAAGCAATTGTTGTAAGAACAAAAAAAACGATTCGTCGCCAAGATGGAATGTATATTCGATTTGACGATAATGCGGCAGTTATCGTTAACGCTGAAAATAACCCTCGTGGTACCAGAGTCTTTGGTCCTGTCGCTCGAGAAATCCGAGATCGAAATTTCTCTAAAATTGTGTCATTAGCTCCGGAGGTTTTATAAATGATAAAAAAACAAAAATTACATGTTAAAGTCGGTGATAAAGTAACTGTTATTTCAGGTTCTTATAAGAATGAAACTGGCGAAGTTAGTGAAGTGAATCGAAAAACTGGTAAAATTATTGTCCAAGGAATTAATTGGAAAATTAAACATGTTAAACCAACAACTGAAAATGAGCTAGGTGAAATTAAACAGTTTGAAGCACCTATTCATCATTCAAATGTTAAAGTAAATTAAAACGAAATATCTTACTATGCTAAATCAACATTCATTAGAAGAAATTGGTGATATTCACAATCTCCTTGAAGATATAAAAAAAGAATATGAAGAAGGACTTAAACCTATTTTAATTAAAAATAGTCCTGAACGATTTAAAAATCCTCATACTGTTCCAAAATTAAAAAAAATTCAAATAAATCGTGGTCTAGGTTTGGCTGCTCAAAATACGAATATATTAAAAAAAAATATTGAAGAATTTGAAACGATAACTGGTCAAAAGCCAATTATTACCAAATCAAAAAAAGCAATTGCTGGGTTTAAAATTCGTGAAAATATGGAATTAGGTTTAAGTGTAACATTACGAGGCGAAAAAATGTATGCCTTTTTAACAAAATTATTGTTTTTTACATTTGCTCAAATTCGTGATTTTCGAGGATTATCGTTACGAAGCTTTGATAAAGCAGGCAACTATACATTTGGTTTAAAAGAACAATTAATTTTTCCAGAAGTAAATTATGATGATGTCGATCAAACTCAAGGGGTTACCATTAATATTATTTTAGAACAATCTTCTCCAAAATATCAATCAAAATCAATGGATAAAATTTTAAATGGAATGATTCTTTTTAAATTTTTAAGATTTCCATTAAATGATTGTGGGTACTATGATAAATATTCATCGGTTTCGGAACTTAATCAATTTTGGGATCGAAAAAAACATTTAAAACGAAAACGCTGGTCACAAGAATAAATTAAAAAACTATATTTGATAAGGAGAAAAGTGTGGTAACAGATACTATTTCAGATATGTTAACGAGAATCCGAAATGCAACGATGGTGAAACATCAAATCGTTCAAATTCCAGTGACAAAAATGTCATTAGCGATTGCAACAATTTTAAAACAAGAAGGATTTATTAAAGATTTTGAAAATTATCAAGAAGGGAATCAAGATTACTTATTACTGTCATTAAAGTATATGGGAAAATCTAGAAAGTCAGTAATTAGTGAAATTAAACGAGTAAGTAAACCTGGTTTACGTGTTTATAAAAATTCAAAAGAATTACCAAGAGTACTAGATAATTTAGGAATTGCAATTTTATCTACTTCAAAAGGTGTAATGACAAACCTGAAAGCAAAAGAACTTGGTATTGGTGGTGAAGTGTTATGTTATATTTGGTAAATAAGGAGTTTCAAAAATGTCACGTATAGGAAAATTACCAATTGTTATACCCGATAATGTTGATGTCAATTGGAATGATTCTGAAATTGTTATCAAAGGAAAATTTGGAACTTTACAAACAAAAATTCCTGAAACAATTGGAATTCAACAAGATAATAGTATTTTAAAAGTTAGTCTAAAAAGTGAGGCTAGAAATTTACGTTCATTGCATGGATTATATCGAACATTAATTAATAATATGGTCATTGGAGTTTCTGAACAATTTCAATTAACTTTAATTTTAAAAGGTGTGGGATATCGCGCAGTAGTTCAAGGGAAAGAACTTATTTTAAATTTAGGTTATAGTCATCCAGTTAAAGTAAACATTCCTGAACCAATTTCTGTAGAGGTTGTTCAAAATACAACAATTAATTTAAAATCTTGTGATAAAGAATTACTAGGCTTATTTGCTTCTAATATACGAGCTTGGCGACAACCAGAACCTTATAAAGGAAAAGGAATTTTATATAAAGACGAGCAAATTATTCGCAAAGCTGGAAAAGCTGGAAAATAATAAAAAAATTCCAATATCAATTCTAAAATCACTGAAAGATTATTTTAGAATTTATATAGTAAATCTTAACAATTTTATATTAAAAAAAAAAGTAAAACTATGAAACTTTCAAGACGTACTCTTTTAAAATTAAAAAATAAAAATAAAAAACTAAAACCGAATAAATATAACAAATTAAAACGTGAATCATTACGTGGAACAATAAAAGGTACTGTTGAGCGACCTCGTTTATCAGTTTACCGTTCAAATCAGCATATATATGCCCAGATTATTGATGATACAACTTCAAAAACGTTATTAGCATGTTCAACTTTAGACCGATCAATTAAACTTAATTTATCAACCAGTCGAACATGTGATGCTTCACGTCTTGTTGGTGAAAAATTAGCAGAATTAAGTTTAAAGAAAAATATTACAAAAATTGTTTTTGATCGTGGTCCATATTTATATCATGGTCGTATCAAAGCCTTAGCGGATGGAGCACGAGCTGGTGGTTTAAAATTCTAATTTACAAATTTGTAAATCTTATAGACAAACTAAATATATCTTATGAATAGTGATTTAAAAAAAATAAATAAAGTAAAAAAAAATTCGCGATCTTCTACTAATAAACCAAAATTTGTCGAACGATTAATAAAAATTAATCGAGTTTCAAAAGTAACAAAAGGTGGTAAGAAATTAAGTTTCCGAGCTATCGTTGTTATTGGCGATGAGAATGGAAAAGTTGGTGTTGGAGTTGCTAAAGCAGATGATGTTGTTAATGCTTTTAAAAAGGCAAAAGCGGATGGACATAAAAATTTAATTGAACTCCCAATTACAAAATCATTAAGTATTCCTCATGATGTAATTGGTCAATTTGGAGCCTGTAAAGTAATTATGCGACCGTCAATCGAAGGTTCTGGTGTAATTGCTGGAGGAGCAGTGCGTATTGTATTAGAAGTTGCCGGTGTTAAAAATGTTATTGCAAAACAATTAGGATCCAATAATTTACTAAATAATGCACGAGCTTCAATTTGCGCATTACAAAACTTAACAACAAAATCACAAGTTGCAAAAAAACGTGATTTAAATTTAAAATAATAGATAATAAATTTTATTGGAACTAGTAAAATGGGCAATAAACTTAAAGAAACTTTTCTATTTCGCTCTTTAATCACTATTGGAATTATTTTTTTGATTCGAAGTGGTGTTTTTCTTCCTGTTCCAGGAATTGATTTGACTGATGTCTATTGTTATATTCAACGTAGTCCAGTTGCTAAAAATTTAATAAGTACATTTTCAGGTGATGATACATTTGTTATCGGTTTATTTACATTAAATATTTTTCCGTATATAAATGCTACAATTTTTGTACAATTACTAATTGCTTTTTCACCTCAGCTCGCTAAATTACAAAAAGAAGGTGATTTTGAAGGAAAACGTAAAATTACAGGATTAACAAGATTTATAACCTTAATTTTAGCCTTTATACAAAGTACTGGGATTGCGCTATCATTGAAACCTGCATTATTTAATTGGAATACTTATTTAGCAAGTGAAATTGTTGTTTCATTAACAACAGGTGCCATGATTGTTTTATGGCTTAGTGAAAGAATTACAGATTATGGTTTCGGTAATGGTACGTCATTACTTATTTATATTAATATTGTTTCTAATTTACCGAATTTCTTTAAAAATCTAATAAAAGATAATAGTGAAATATCTATTGTCGGATTAATAGTTGGTCTTTTTCTAATCAGTATGCTATCATTTTATGGAATTGTCTTTTTACAAACGAGTAAATTACGAATTCCATTAATCTCTGCTCGTCAGTTAAATCAATCATCATTTCAAGACCGAAATCGTAGACTCAGTTATCTTCCGCTACGATTTAACCAAGCTGGTGTAATGCCAATTATTTTGACAACAAGTTTTTTAGTTATCCCAAATTATTTATTAAAGTTAGGTATTATTCCAGGATTTGATTTTTTTCCATCTGTTTCATCGTTTTCATGGATAGGGAATATCTTTTATTGGTTCGGTTATATCTTTTTAATTATAACCTTTAGTTCTTTTTATTCATCAATTATTTTAAATCCAAAAGATCTTTCTGATCAGCTTCAAAAAACAGCTGTAAAAATACGAGGTGTTCGACCAGGAATTGAAACAATATATTATTTGAAAAAAGAACTTAAACGAATTACCGTCATTGGTGCAATTTTACTTGCAATTATAACTATTATACCTAATTTTATGGAATCAACGTTGCATCTTACTAGTTTTAATGGTTTGAGTACAACGTCTTTTTTAATTTTAGGTGGAATTATTATAGATTTAAGACGAGAATTGGATAATATCTATTTCTCAAAAGTTTACCGTAATAAATATCGATAAACTGAAAATTATTCTTTAAAAATTTAGAAAATGAAAGTTCGTCCATCTGTAAAAAAAATGTGTGATAAATGTCGGGTAATTAAAAGACATGGTAGAATTATGGTAATTTGTTCAAATCCGAAGCATAAACAACGTCAAGGGTAATGATAATATGATAAAGGAGCTTATATAATGGTAAGATTAGTTGGTGTTGATTTACCAAGAAATAAAAAAATTGCATATGCATTAACTTATATTCATGGAATTGGTTTGACATCTGCAAAAAAAATCACTGAAATGGCAGAGATTGATATAGAGACACGAGTTTATGATTTAACGACTGAACAAACAGTTGCTTTACGTCAAACCTTAGAAACTATCGATTTAAAATTAGAAGGTGATTTAAGAAGATTTAATGGTCTAAATATAAAACGCTTAAATGAGATTAACTGTCACCGAGGAAAACGACATAGAAATAGCTTGCCTGTTCGTGGTCAACGAACTAGAACAAATGCACGTAGTCGACGCGGAGCAAAGAAAACGGTTACAGGTAAAAAGAAATAAATTTATTGAAATTCGTATTAAATTTACTTAAAATTTTTTATATGATAAGAACAACTAAAAAAACAACACTTAAGAAGGATAAAAATAACTTTAAAAATGGTGTTGTCCATATTCAATCGACTTTTAATAATACAATTGTCACTATTACAAACATAGACGGCAATGCAGTTTCATGGGCATCAGCTGGAAGTTCAGGGTTTAAAGGAGCAAGAAAAAGCACACCATTTGCATCTCAGACAGCAGCAGAAAAAGCAGCATTAGATGCAATCAGCACAGGAATGAAAAGTGTTGATATACTAGTAAAAGGTCAAGGTTCAGGTCGTGAAACAGCTATTCGAGCTATTGAAGGTGCAGGATTTGAAATAACATCAATTCAAGATATAACATCTGTGCCACATAACGGATGCCGACCTCCTAAACGTCGACGTGTTTAGAATTTATTAAAAAAACTAAATGACAAATAACATTTCAATTAAATGTCTAAAATCAGAAACAATTGATTCAGGTGCTTGTCATGGGCAATTCATTATTAATTCGTTAAGAGCTGGCCAAGGAATTACAATTGGTAATCAATTACGTCGCGTATTATTAAACGATTTAGGAGGAGTTGCTATTACAGCAGTTCGTATTGCAGGTATAAGTCATGAATTTTCAGTTATTCCTGGTGTTCGCGAAGATATTCTTGAAATTTTATTAAATTTAAAAGGAATTGTTCTTCGAAGTGATCTAAAATCTTCTCAATTTGGTCGTCTAAAAGTTCAAGGTCCAATGGTTGTTACAGCAGATTCAATTCAATTACCAGCTGATTTAGAAGTTATCAATCCAAATCACTATATAATGACAATTTCAACGGAAAATATAATTGAAATTGAATTTAAATTCGAATATGGAATTGGCTATACCTTAGCATCGCAAACTCTTTTAGAAGAAGATGAAAATTATCTACAATTAGATACAATTTTTATGCCAGTTGAAAAAGTTGATTTTAAAATCGAAAATATTTATGATGAGTCAAATAATATAAGTGAAAGATTATTTTTAGATATTTGGACAAATGGTAGTATTATACCAGAAGAAGCACTTAGAGTAGCATCTCAAATTACAATTGATTTATTTACTTTATTACTTGAAAATAAAGAGACCACTGAAAGCCAAAATGTAAAACCAGAACTTCAGTCAATAGATATTGAGCCTTATACTAATATTGCAATTGAAGAATTACAATTATCTGTTCGAGCTTACAATTGTTTAAAAAAAGCCCAAATAAATACAGTTGGCGATTTATTACAATATTCACCTGAGAAACTTCAAGAACTAAAAAATTTTGGTCAAAAATCGGCCGCTGAAGTCTTTTCAACCTTAAAAGATAAATTAGGTATTATTTTAAAATAATGCGATTTTACATTTATTTTTAATTACTACTAAAAACTATGGATTCACTAAATAAAACATTTTTACCAACTGAAAATTATAAGAACCGTAATTGGTATCTTATTGATTGTAAAGGACAAACGTTAGGTCGCTTAGCAACTATTATTGCTGGTCTATTAAAAGGAAAACATAAAGCACAATATCATCCTTCAATTGATACTGGCGATTATATAGTTTTAGTTAATGCCAATTCAATTATTTTAAATGAAAAAAGTAAACATTATCTGGTTTACAAACCAGGTCGCCCAGGTCACTCATTAAAAATTCGAAGTGTTACAGATTGCCTTCCAAAGTTAACAATTGAAAGAGCAGTTAAACGAATGTTATCACAGACAGAATCAAAACGGTTAATGAGAAGATTAAAAATTTATAGTGATGAAACACATAGTCATCAAGCACAAAATCCAATAAAAATTGATGTTACTAGTTTATACTCAAGTGTAAACGTGTAAACATAATAATTTTTAAAAAAAATACATCTAAATTGATTAAACAAGTTCTTTTAAAATAGTTATGACACAATTAATTTTTCGAAAAGATAATATTGGACTTGGAAAACGTAAGCAAGCTGTTGCAAGAGTTTTTTTAGTTCCTGGTGAGGGAAAGTTAATAATTAATAAAATTCCTGGAAATAAATATTTACAATATAATGATACCTATCTTAATAGTATTTGGGCTCCTTTAAAAGCTTTAAAATTAGAAGATCAATTCAATATTATTGCATTAGTAAAAGGTGGGGGTCTTACTGGTCAAACAGAAGCAATTCAGTTAGGAATTGCTAGACAATTATGTAAAATAAATGAGCAAAATCGAACTATTTTAAAACCATTTGGGTTTTTAACGCGTGATTCACGAATTAAAGAACGTAAAAAATATGGTTTACGAAAAGCTCGAAAAGCTCCTCAATATTCAAAACGTTAAAATCTTATTGGAGAACTATTATGCCAAAACCAGACATTCATCCAGAATGGTTTAAAACTACACCTGTTTTATGTGATGGAAAGCCTTTATGTTTAGTAGGTTCAACAAAATCAGAACTTCAAATTGATATGTGGTTAGCAAATCATCCATTTTATACAAAATCGCAAGTTATGATTGATAGTGAAGGACGAGTTGAAAGATTCATGAAAAAATATGGTTTAAATTCAACGGATCAATAATATATTTAAAAATAATTTAAAATCTTTATGCCAACTATACAACAATTAGTTCGTTCAAGACGTATTCGAATAAAAAAAAAGACGAAATCACCAGCACTTGTGAATTGTCCACAACGTCGTGGAGTTTGTACGCGTGTATATACAACAACGCCCAAAAAACCAAATTCTGCGATTCGAAAAGTTGCTCGGGTACGATTAACTTCGGGCTTTGAAGTAACTGCTTATATTCCAGGAATTGGCCATAATTTGCAAGAACATTCTGTTGTCTTAATTCGTGGCGGTCGAGTAAAAGATTTACCCGGGGTTAGATATCATATTGTTCGAGGAGCACTAGATACTGGTGGCGTTAAAGATCGAACACAAGGACGTTCAAAATATGGTGTTAAAAAGCCAAAAGCTTAATCAATAATAATATTAGTTAATAAAATAAAAATAATTACGAATTATATTTTATGTCACGTCGAAATATTTCAAAAAAACGTTTTCCGCAAACGGATTCTATTTATGATAGCTATTTAGTTAGTTTGCTTATTACACGAATTTTAAAATCAGGTAAAAAAACAATTGCAAAAAATCTTGTATATGAAGCATTTGAAATTATTAAACAAAAAACAAATGAAGATCCATTAACGATATTTGAAACAGCAATTCGAAAAGCGAGTCCAGTTGTTGAAGTTAAAGCAAGACGAATTGGAGGATCAACGTATCAAGTTCCCGTTGAAGTAAGTGGATTTCGTGCAACAAATCTAGCATTACGTTGGATTATTCGATATTCAAAACAAAGAGTTGGGAGAAGTATGTCAATAAAATTAGCAAACGAAATTATTGACACTTCCAAAGAAATTGGTAATACTATTAAGAAAAAAGAAGAAACTCATAAAATGGCCGAAGCAAATAAAGCGTTTGCACATTTTAGATATTAGTTCTAACTTACTTACTATCTCGCTACAAGCTACGAATTTAATTATACTTTTTAAAAATTTAAAGGAATTTTATAATGGCACGTGAAAAATTTGAACGTACAAAACCGCATGTTAATATTGGAACTATTGGTCACGTAGATCATGGAAAAACAACATTAACAGCAGCAATTACTGCAACTTTATCATTAGAAGGTAATTCTGTAAGAAAAAATTATGCAGATATCGATGGAGCACCAGAAGAACGTGCACGAGGTATTACAATTAATACTGCACACGTTGAATACGAAACGGAAAATCGTCATTATGCCCATGTAGATTGTCCAGGACACGCGGATTATGTTAAAAATATGATTACGGGTGCAGCACAAATGGATGGTGCAATTTTAGTTGTTTCTGCGGCAGATGGCCCAATGCCACAAACTCGTGAACATATTCTATTATCAAAACAAGTTGGTGTTCCAGATATTGTTGTATTTTTAAATAAACAAGATCAAGTAGATGATGATGAATTATTAGAATTAGTGGAACTAGAAGTTCGCGAATTATTATCAGCTTATGATTTTCCAGGTGATGATATTCCAATTTGTCCTGGTTCAGCTTTACAAGCTATTGAAGCAATTTCAAATAATCCTGATTTAAAACGGGGTGATAATGCGTGGGTTGATAAAATTTTTAAATTAATGGATGCGGTAGATGAATATATTCCAACTCCTGAACGTGATACAGAGAAAACGTTTTTAATGGCAATTGAAGATGTTTTTTCAATTACTGGTCGTGGGACAGTTGCAACAGGTCGTATTGAAAGAGGCATTGTAAAAGTTGGTGATAACGTAGAAATTGTTGGAATTGGTGAAACACAAACAACAACAATTACTGGAATCGAGATGTTCCAAAAAACATTAGACGAAGGTTTTGCGGGAGATAATGTAGGAATTTTATTACGTGGTGTTACACGTGAAAATATTGAACGCGGAATGGTATTAGCAAAACCAGGAACAATTACTCCACATACAGTTTTTGAATCAGAAGTATATGTTTTAACAAACGATGAGGGTGGCCGAAAAACTCCATTCTTTACAGGTTATCGTCCACAATTTTACGTGCGAACAACAGATGTAACTGGTGCCATTACAGATTTTACTGCTGATGATGGATCATCGGTTGAAATGGTTTTACCTGGTGATCGAATTAAAATGACCGTTGAATTAATTTATCCTGTTGCTATTGAAGAAGGTATGCGATTTGCAATTCGTGAAGGTGGACGTACAATTGGAGCAGGTGTAGTTTCTAAAATTGTTAAATAATTAAAAAATTTGATGAAAACAAAAACAGATACCAAAATTCGTATTCGATTAGAATCTTTTAATCATGAACTTTTAGTTTCTTCATGTCGAAAAATAATTGAAACTTTAAATGCAGCTTCTTTAAATTCTATTGATATGGTTCCATTACCAACGTCAAAACGGATTTATTGTGTTCTACGCTCACCGCACGTAGATAAAGATTCGAGAGAGCACTTTGAAATTCGAATTCATAAACGACTATTAGAAATTTATTATGATCCCGAATTTCCAATTGTTGATTTGTTATCAAAAATTGATTTAGCTCCTGGAACATTCTATCGCATTTGTTTATCCTAAGTAATTTTACTTAGGATAAATAAATGCGCTAAATATAACATTTTTTGTAAACTATTAAAAGAATTCCCTGAAAAATTAACATTATTATTATTTAGGATACTGATTCCAATTTTAATCTCAACAATATCAAAATATAAAATGCTGACGTCAGTTAATTTTGAATCTTCGAAATGTAAATTGGTTGTATCGTTCGTTGAGAATGAAAGATTATTAAGAGTGCAATTTTTAAATCTAACATTAAACATTTTTATATTGGAAAAGGAAAAATCGCTTACCGAACAATTAACAAAGTACACTTTCATAAATTCGCCATTATTAAAGAAACATACTTTTAATGTACAATTTTTCACACTTTCCAAAATGAATTAAACTTATATTAAAAGTTCTATCGACTATGTTTTGATTTTCTATTAGTTTTTTAAATTCTAAACTGTTTTTTTTTAACGCTATTTTCTTACCATTACTAGCAATAACGCATAGTTGTTCAATAAAAGTTTTTTCATACCAATCTTAATTTGTTTTACTATATCTGGTCGTGATCGCTTAAGAAAATGATAAAATCATTAGGGTGACCAAGTTTATTTCATATATTTTCAGCCAACCTGAAATAGCTCTAATGATTTATATCAGATTCCGCATCTATCTCTGTGTTTATTTTTGCTTTTACTGCAATATTTTCTTTTTTCTTTCGATATAAAATTTCATTTATATCTTCGATATTTAAAGTGGCTGATATATGATATAATTTTAACCAATACAAATCATCTTCTGCATCAATAAATGCTTGAATAGCAGTTCGTATATTCTCATCTGTTAATTTTGAAACAATAATATATGGATGATGAGGTAGTACAAACTCACTTTTAGATTCTTTCATAAGAGTAGATAGGAACTGAGGTGTTGTTACCACATAATAAAAATTTTGAGTACAGTATTGATCGTTTAAAAAAATTAAAACATCTAAGCAATCATTTACTAAATCTTTTGGTCCACATAAATACTCTAGTTTTTTGATTTTCATAATTTAATGTAAATTTAATTATATTTAAGACCAGCATCATATATGTTGTTCATGGTGTCTCTAAAATTCTGTATATCACCAGGATATCCAATGCCTAAAACTGTAACTTTATTTCTCGATACTCTAACCAATATCCTAGTACCTTGATTACCTTTGACTAAAAATAGATCCCCGCCAAGAGATGTTGAGGCTCTGTTGACATCTCGGGGATGAGTACCTGATTTAATTTTGTCTATAAGCGATTTATATTCTATTAATATTATTAGTCACGATAATAAATCTTGTTAATTACACTCATATAATTACACTCATACTAATTATATGTAACTAACTTTAAATTTATTAATTAACTATTTATATATTATGCTTAGTTATTCTATCAGTTCACACTTCTCAGAAGAAGAAGGCATATTAGATGATTTACGTAATTACCAAAACTGTAATAGGAAATATAATAAAATGAATTAAAGATTGAAATGTTGACTTATAGAACCAACTAAAGTCTGTAAAGTGATTTTTTAGTTTTAATAAAACATTGTAAAATAAGTAAAATTTAGTCAGGAAGAGGAAAGATAAAAACAAGTTGGTTTGCAAAAAGATATTGATAATTTGTAAGAAATTGAAAACTTATTACAAATTGTCAATATCAAAATCTATAAGATCGTAATTTTTAATATTATCAATTGATTCACCTTTTTCAACAAGGTCATCTAAAAATTTTTCTCTTGCAAGAGCACGATCTTTTAAAACGTCTAATGTTTTAGTATCTAACGAAATAGAATAAAACTTTAAATAAAAGGCATCATCTTCTGCGTAAACTTTAATTGTTTTTTCAATAACTTCCTTAGTCATTTTTTTAACTATTATGATTGGCCATCCAGGTTTTAAAAAATCATGGTTTTGATTTTCCATTAATGTCAATAAGTTGTTTGGAGTTCCTACGACTACTGTGTAATTTTGACAATTTTTTAATCTTCTGCGTTTTCTTATTAAATCAATTAGTAATCAATTGGCTTCAACGAATTTGAAAGGCAATAATGCACATGACTTATATATCACTGAGATTTTTGCGGCTTTCTATATCCGTTTTTCGTAAGTTTAAGTGGTCTATTTTTACAAATTGGTCTAGCTTTAAATATAATTCTCGTTTATTATTTGCTATACTATAAATTGTATATGTGATTGATATCATTAAATTTTTTAAAAATATTACAAAATAAGACTATGTTAACCAGCTATGCCAGACCTTCAAACTATACGGACGAGGAACTAACAGAGGATAATGAACGCGTGATTTGGAATCAGCAAGCTTTAGTAAAAACTGGTTCTTACTTCGCGTACGGTATAGTTTTTGGAGCGATTCTGGCCCCGACGGTTGTTTTTGCTGACGATTCTTCAGCTTCAGCCCAAATCGCAAAAAGTAAAGCAAAAAAAGAACTCGCAAAACGAATTTCCAACACATCCGCATGCTCAGCAATTGCTCTCGTTTGTGGGAAAGCAGCAGCCAAAAATGCTGATAAAGCTGTGGATGTAGCTAGTAAAGCTGGCGTTTTGACTAACCCTCAGCTTCTGGCTGCATTTGGATGTGGTGTGGCTGTTTCCTGGTGTGTAAAGTACGCAATTTTTGATAAATAATAAATAATTAGAAAATTATCTTTATTAGGGTAAGTTAAAACTTGTCCGAGATTGAAATCTTGGACGAGTTTTAACTAAATTATACTATAAAATACTACAACCTGCACGAACATCCTGATTGAGTAACTTTGGCATTGAACTATCTTCCCAGCAGGTCCCCCCACAAGTATTGTCGTCGATTTATAGCGTTTCACAACTGAGTTCGAGATGGATCAGTGTGGATCCGCTAATTACACTAAAAACACCAAAGCAAAAATAGTTACTACCTACGTAGTAACTATAAAAATTCAAGTCCTCGGTCTGTTAGTACATCTCAGCTGATATATTACTATATTTCGACTTAATGCCTATCAAACGGTTAGTCTTACCGTGACCTTACTCACTTTCGTGATGAGAATACTTATCTTGAGGTGGGCTTCCCACTTAGATGCTTTCAGCGGTTATCCTCTCCATACATAGCTACCCAGCGTTTACCGTTGGCACGATAACTGGTACACCAGAGGTATGTCCTTCTCGGTCCTCTCGTACTAAAGAAGGCTCCTCTCAATATTCTAACGCCTACACCGGATATGGACCGAACTGTCTCACGACGTTCTGAACCCAGCTCGCGTACCGCTTTCATGGGCGAACAGCCCAACCCTTGGGACGTACTACCGCCCCAGGATGCGATGAGCCGACATCGAGGTGCCAAACCTCCCCGTCGATGTGAACTCTTGGGGGAGATCAGCCTGTTATCCCTAGAGTAACTTTTATCCGTTGAGTGACGGCCTTTCCACTCAGCACCGTCAGATCACTAAGACCGACTTTCGTCCCTGCTCGACTTGTAGGTCTCACAGTCAAGCTTCCTTATGCCTTTACACTCTAGATACGATTTCTACACGTTCAGAGGAAACCTTTGTACGCCTCCGTTACCATTTGGGAGGCGACCGCCCCAGTCAAACTGCCCGCCTGAAACTGTTCTTTGACCAGATAATGATCCAAAGTTAGAAATCTAACATTACCAGAGTGGTATCTCACTGATGGCTCCTAAATTCCCGCAAGAATAAACTCAATGCCTCCCACCTATACTGCGCAAGTAAAGTCCAATTTCAATTTCAAGTTACAGTAAAGCTTCATAGGGTCTTTCTGTCCAGGTGCAGGTAGTCCGCATCTTCACAGACAAGTCTATTTCACCGAGCCCCTCTCCGAGACAGTATCCAAATCATTACGCCTTTCGTGCGGGTCGGAACTTACCCGACAAGGAATTTCGCTACCTTAGGACCGTTATAGTTACGGCCGCCGTTCACCAGGGCTTCAGTTATCAGCTTCGCAGATGCTAACCAACTTCTTTAACCTTCTGGCACTGGGCAGGCGTCAGCCCCCATACATCGTCTTACGACTTAGCGGAGACCTGTGTTTTTGATAAACAGTTGCTTGGATCTTGTTATTGCAACCTTATAAATAAGGCACTCCTTCTCCCGAAGTTACGGAGTCATTTTGCCGAGTTCCTTAGAGAGAGTTATCTCGCGCCCCTTAGTATACTCTACCTACCCACCTGTGTCGGTTATGGTACAGGCATTATTTATTTTCGACAGTGCGAGCTTTTCTTGGAAGTCTGACATAGACTGCTTCAATGCCGTAGCATCTCGTCATCACGCCTCAACTCAAAACGTTTTCTCCGTTTCTCATCATCTCGAACGTTTAAACCGGTAACCAACATCCGGCCAGCTTAGCCTTCTCCGTCCCTCGTTATCAATAAATAATGGTACAGGAATATTAACCCGTTGTCCATCGACTACGCTTTTCAGCCTCGCCTTAGGTCCTGACTTACCCTCCGCGGACGAGCCTTCCGGAGGAAACCTTGGGTTTTCGGGGTATAGGATTCTCACCTATATTTTCGTTACTCAAGCCGACATTCTCACTTCTGCTTCGTCCATATCCGCTTCCGCTAATACTTCAACCTACAACAGAACGCTCCCCTACCGATATATTTCAAATATATCGCACAGCTTCGGCAAATTACTTAGTCCCGTACATTTTCGGCGCAGGTTTACTCGATCAGTGAGCTATTACGCACTCTTTAAAGGATTGCTGCTTCTAGGCAAACCTCCTGATTGTTTTTGCACTCCCACCTCCTTTATCACTTAGTAATTATTTAGGGGCCTTAACTGGTGCTCTGGGCTGTTTCCCTCTTGACAATGGAGCTTATCCCCCACAGTCTCACTGATAAACTCTACACTTAGTATTCTTAGTTTGCAACGATTTGGTACCGAATTACCAGCCCGCATACGTAACAGTGCTTTACCCCTAAGTTATAATATTTATCGCTGCGCCAAAACGCATTTCGGGGAGAACCAGCTAGCTCCGAATTCGATTGGCATTTCACCCCTAACCACAGTTCATCCGCTGATTTTTCAACATCAGTCGGTTCGGTCCTCCACTTAG